GTAATTTGTAATTATTATAATATTGCAAATTATCTCCACCACATTAGCGTAGCAAATTTCTACTAGCAGAGGTCTAACGTCCAGGCATGTCCGTTACATAAGATGTTTCCGGGAGTATTAGGCAAGTCAGGAGTTGAAGGGGGTGGTTTCGTTTGCAAAATTGTAATTATTATAATATTGCAAATTATCTCCACCACATTAGCGTAGCAAATTTCTACTAGCAGAGGTCTAACGTCCAGGCATGTCCGTTACATAAGATGTTTCCGGGAGTATTAGGCAAGTCAGGAGTTGAAGGGGGTGGGGGGAAACTTTATAAGTTTAAGCCCTCACAGTTCTGTCTTAACGTAGGGGTTGAAATACTGGATTGTTGGCGATGTGAGTACTTGTGTAAACTTTTAGATAAATATGTCTTCCTAGCATTAATTTATACTGTCCCTGATTTAGTTTTCAGTTCAACTTGCATAGCAATTCATGTTCACCCTTGTTATATTCATCGGGAATTTATACACTGTGAAATGCAAAATGAAAGGAGAAAATAAAAGAGAAACCCCTTACCCGCTGGAGAGAACGCCCGGCTTGCTGGGTAACGAGTTTTTATGTTTAAAAGCATTAACTTATGCAAGCGTCAATGAAAGTTTGGGGAGTAATTTACATCTATGTGCCTGAAATAGGAACCAAATGCCAGGAATAGTTCAAATAAGTGAAACCCCCACATTTTATGTCCTTGACCATCAATAAGAGTTATCACATTTGATAACACTTTTGCTGATCTCTTACTACATTCGGGGGTAGAAGACTGATTATGGAGTTCATGCCAGACAATAAATAGGAATGTTGATAATAAATTTTATGTCATTATATAATTACATAATATGTATAATTAATCATAATACTCGTTGTGCTCGGGCTAGTACCGTATTTAAAACCATTTTACAGTTGATTATGTTTCGAGCACAATATTGGTAATATTATAATTCAAGGAATAGTTTACACAAGAATCCTAGCTTTGGGAGTTAGGGGTGGGAGTTAAAGTCTCTCTTCTTTGAGCAGTAGGGGGGATTTGAACCTCCGACAGCCAGTTTACAAGACTGGCGCTCTGACGCTGAGCTACTAATGCAGGCATAAATTTATGATCACCCAAACATTTTATTTTCTAGTCAACCTGTAAGGGGAAAGAGTACTAGGAAGATGGTGAAGTAAAGTGCTGAGGCGACCTGCCCGATAATTACATATGGATGTTCGACTGGTATGCCCCCAATTCATGTGAGAATGAGAACGTCTGCAACAAGCGTTCAGAAAACAATCTGTCCAAGGGGTCGGAATATGAGGGATCGGTATTTACAGGTGTGAAGAAATGGGACAAGTATAAGGACTAGGATGGAGAATAGTAGCGCAAGAACGCCTCCAAGTTTGTTTGGGATTGAGCGTAAGATAGCATAAGCAAACAGGAAGTATCATTCTGGCTTAATGTGAGGGGGTGTGACTAGGGGGTTTGCAGGGGTAAAGTTATCTGGGTCTCCTAGCTCATTAGGCGAAAATAGGGCCATGGATGAAAGAATGATGAGGAGGATAACAAAGCCTAGGAGGTCTTTATAGGAGAAGTATGGGTGAAAGGGAATCTTGTCAGCGTTGGAATTAATGCCGATTGGGTTGTTTGAGCCGGTTTGATGGAGGAAGAGGACATGAAGTATGGTTACGGCTGCAATAACAAATGGGAACAGGAAGTGGAAGGCAAAGAATCGATTTAAGGTGGCATTGTCGACCGAAAACCCACCCCAGATTCATTGGACTAGGGAATCTCCAACATAGGGGACGGCTGAAAGGAGGTTGGTAATTACAGTCGCGCCTCAGAAGGATATCTGCCCCCATGGGAGGACATAGCCGACGAAGGCAGTCATTATTGTTAGTAGAAGGAGGATTACTCCAATGTTTCATGTCTCCTTGTATAGATATGAGCCGTAGTACAGTCCTCGGCCGATGTGAAAGTAAATACACACGAAGAAAAAGGATGCTCCGTTGGCATGCATATTGCGGATCATTCAACCAAAGTTTACGTCACGGCAGATATGTGCGACTGAGTCGAAGGCTGAGGTGACATTGGGAGTATAGTGTATTGCAAGAAATAGGCCAGTGAGGATCTGAATACCTAGGCAAAGTCCTAGAAGTGAGCCGAAGTTTCATCAGGCGGAAATGTTAGAGGGGGCAGGAAGGTCTACTAGAGCGTTATTGGCAATTTTTAATAAGGGGTGGGTTTTTCGAAGGCTAGTCATTAGGAAGTTCCTGTAGTTTATTTAGCAACGGTGGTTTTTCAAGCCACTGGTCCTGGTTAGAGTCCTGGTAGGAATTAATGACTTTTATTATGAATCTTTTCTTATTTTGTTTCGTGTTTGGTTTAATCGCAGTTGCCTCAAACCCGTCTCCTTATTTTGCTGCGCTGGGGTTGGTGGTGGTGTCGGGTGTGGGGTGTGGGTTATTATTAGGATATAGTGGGCCTTTCTTGTCTTTGGTTCTATTTTTAATTTATCTGGGGGGAATGTTGGTAGTGTTTGCATATTCAGCGGCTCTTGCCGCTGAGCCATATCCAGAGACTTGAGGAAGTCGGTCGGTTATGATGTATATAACGATGTATGGGGTGGGGGTAGTAATATCAGCTGGCTACTTTTGAGGGGGATGAAGCGAGGTCTCTTGAATCCCGGCGGATGAGTTGAATGAGTTTTCGTTGTTCCGAGCAGACATTGGTGGGGTGGGGGAGATGTACGGTTTGGGTGGGGGTATACTGGCCATTAGTGGTTTGGTTCTTCTTTCAACGCTATTTGTGGTCCTGGAGTTAACACGGGGGCTAAGTCGAGGGGCAATTCGGGCGGTTTAGAGCGCTGTAGTAAGTGTTGCAAGAATTAGGGTAATGAAAAATGTGGCAAGGTATGTCTTAATTATGCCTTGTTGGAAGTCATTTGTTGTCGAGGAGAGGGCGATGTTAACGGAAGATACGGTTTTGGGTCCTGTTTTTTCTAGTCAGATTAAGTCAACAATTTGGTTGGCTAGTTTTTGTCCTAGGGTGAGGTTGAGTTTAGGGGCGAACCGGTGGATGATTGTAGTGAAGTAGCCAAGGGAGCAAGAGAAGAGGTAGGCCCGGCTGTTGGGTTTAGGTTTTTGTTGCTTTTCAGAGAGGGAAGATAGCTCTATTGCGATAAGAAAGCCTACCAGGGTAATAAGAATGGCGGCTATTTTAAGTGAGAGGGGTATGGTTATCACGGATGTCTTTAGCGGGGTTATACTTCGGGATAGAAGGAAACCAGCAACGATGCTGCCGGCTGCCAATCGTGTAATAGCGTGGGTTATTGTGGGGTTGTTTTCGTTAATAGGGGAGAGTGGGTTAAATCGGGGGTGGCCTAAGCAGACGTAGAAGATTATACGAAAGCTGTAGATGGCTGTGAAGGAGGTTGCTAGGAGAGTTAGGGCTAGGGCTCAGGCGTTTAGGTAAGATGTGTTTAGTGCTTCAATAATTGCATCTTTGGAGAAGAAGCCTGCTAGGAAGGGAGAGCCTGCGAGAGCAAGATTTCCTAGGATCAAGCAGGAGGATGTGATAGGGAGCATGTAATGTAGGCCTCCTATCTTGCGAATGTCTTGTTCATCATTAAGGCTGTGGATGATGGAGCCGGAGCAAAGGAATAGTATTGCTTTAAAGAAGGCATGAGTACAAATGTGCAGGAAGGCTAGTTGGGGTTGGTTGAGCCCGACAGCGACTATCATGAGGCCTAGCTGGCTGGATGTAGAGAAAGCTACGATCTTTTTGATGTCGTTTTGGGTGAGGGCACAAGTGGCTGTAAAGAGGGTGGTGAAAGCCCCTAGACAGAGGCAGGTGCACAAAGCAGCTGGGCTTTGTTCTAGCAGGGGGGCTATTCGGATGAGTAGGAAAATGCCTGCAACCACCATTGTGCTTGAGTGTAGTAGGGCGGAGACTGGTGTTGGGCCCTCTATGGCAGAAGGTAGTCAGGGATGTAAGCCAAATTGGGCGGATTTACCGGCTGCGGCAACGATGAGGGCTATAAGGGGGAGTGTAATGTTGAGGTTTAGTGTCTTAGCAGCTGTGGCAATGTGGTGAAGGTCCCATGTGTGGAGGTTTGTTGCTGTTCATGCTAGGACGAAAAGAATGCCGATGTCCCCTACCCGGTTATAGAGGACGGCCTGGAGGGCTGCGGTATTTGCGTCGGCTCGACTGTATCACCAGCCGATGAGGAGAAATGATATAATACCGACACCTTCTCAGCCAATGAAGAGCTGGAGGAGGTTGTTTGCTGTAACTAGAACAACTATGGTAATAAGAAAAATGAGGAGGTATTTGAAAAATCGGTTTATATATGGGTCCTTGTGTATGTATCAGGAGGCAAAATCTAAGATGGACCATGTTACGTAGAGTGCAATTGGGGTAAAGAAGACAGAGTAAAAATCAAACTTAAAGCTAAGTTTTGCGTGGAAGGTGAGGACATTGAATCAGAGTCAGTCGGCGATTACAACTTCTGTCCCGTCATTTAGGAAAATGAGCAGGGGAACAAGGCTAGTCAGGAAGGCAACAAGTACTGCTGATTTTACATGTGATATGGCTCATTTGGCGTTTTTGGGGTTGGGGTCAAGGGTCGTAAATAGGGGGGAGGCTAGAAGAATCAGGATAGTGAGGGAGGTGGCTGCGAAGATGGAGGTAATGTTTAACATTGGAGCTGCTACTTGGATTTGCACCAAGAGTTTTTGGTTCCTAAGACCAACGGATGAGCTGTTATCCTTTAGGAGCAGGGGCAAGTGAGCCTTGGAATTAAACCAAGGGCGGGAAGATTAGCAGTCTTCGTTACTGTCAAGCCTCGCTTGGTGAACTAGGGGTGTTTAACCCCTATCTTCAGAATCACAATCTGATGTTTTCTTTAAACTATGTTTACTAGAGGGCTCAGCCGCAGATTAACTCGGGTTTAAGAATTAGTAGAAGCAGGGGGATAAGGTGGAGACTAATTAGTAGGTGTTCTCGGGTGTGAGAGGGCTCTAGGGCTAGAATGTGTGCGGGGAGAGGACCTCGTTGGGTAGTTAGGAACATAAAGAGGGAGTAACCTGCTGTAATCAGCGTTCCGGCGCCTGTTAATACGAGAGTTCATCATGATCAGTTAAAAAGGGAGGTGATGATGAGGAGTTCTCCTATAAGGTTAGGTAGTGGGGGAAGTGCCAGGTTGGCGACGCTGCTAATAAATCACCATGTAGTTATTAGTGGGAGGACCATTTGAAGACCTCGTGCGAGAAGTATGGTTCGGCTGTGTGTGCGTTCGTAGTTAGTGTTGGCTAGACAGAATAAGGCTGAGGATGTAAGACCATGGGCAATTATTAAGATGATTGCCCCGGTTAGTCCTCAGGGTGTTTGAATGAGGATACCAGCGGCGACTAGGCCCATGTGGCTAACAGATGAGTATGCGATGAGGGACTTAAGGTCTGTTTGACGTAAGCAGATTGAGCCTGTTATAATGATCCCTCAGAGGGCAAGAATGATGAAGGGGTAGCTTAGTTCTTTATCAAGGGGCTCTGCGAGAAGCATAATTATTCGGATTATGCCGTAACCGCCTAGTTTTAGAAGCACTGCTGCTAGAACTATGGAGCCTGCGACGGGGGCTTCTACATGGGCTTTGGGAAGCCAAAGGTGAATCCCATATAAGGGTATTTTTACTAGGAAGGCCAGAAGGCAGCCTGTTCATCAGAGCTTGGTTTGGAAGGTGTTGAGGAAAAGGGGGTCCGTATACTGGAGGATGAGGGTCGAGTGGGTGGCTGGGGCTTTTTGAAGAAAAAGAAGGGTTACTAAGAGTGGTATGGAGCCCACCAGGGTATAGAATAAAAAGTAAGTTCCTGCGTCCAGGCGTTTTGCCTGGTTTCCCCATCGAGTAATAATAATAAGGGTTGGGATTAGAGTGGCTTCGAATGCTAGAAAAAATAGTATTAGGTCGGTTGCACTAAAGGCTAGGATGAGGAACAGTTGAAGGATAATTAGAATGGTTACATACATTCGTTGTCGGTTGGCTGGTTCTAGTGTTAGGTGGTTTTGGCTAGCAAGGATCATTAGGGGAAGCAGTCAGCAAGAGAGGACTAATAAGGGGGCGGAGAGCTGATCTACTGCTAGGAAAGAGGTAAGTGAGGTTCAGCCTGTCTCTGAGGGGCATTTTAGTCAGGTTAGGCTAATAAGGGCAATTAGAAAGCTATAGGAAAGGGTAGAAGACCATAGGCCCTTAAGAGGGACTAGTCAGGTGGTGGGGAGAAGCATGAAGGTTGGGATAATAATTTTTAACACTGTAAGAGATTTAGGCTTTGTAGACGGTCTGTACCGTGAGTTCGAGCTGTGGCTACTAAGAGGGCGAGGCCTGCGCTTGCCTCACATGCTGAGAATGCTAGTAAGAATATGGGAGTGGCTGTAGCGCTAGTTGTACTTGATTGGAGGGTTCAGATGGATAGTGCTACAAAGAGTGAGAGTATCATTCCTTCTAGACAAAGTAGGGCGGAGAGGAGATGGGTGCGATTGAATGCTAGACCTGATAGACCAAGGAGGAAGGCTGATGAGAGGGCGAAGTGGGTTGGGGTCATGCAAGGCAGATGTGGGCTTTAACCACAAGCTCTTGAGCCGAAATCAAATGTTTTGATTAAACTAACTGCCTATTCGGCCCATTCTAGTCCTCCTTGAAGTCATTCGTAAACAAGTCCTAGGGTTAGGAGGATTAGGAGCGCGGAGGCTCAGAAAAATGTGAGGGTGGGCGAGGATAGTTGAACACCTCATGGGAGGGGGAGGAGTAGAGCAATTTCCAGGTCAAAAAGAAGGAATAAGATTGCGACAAGGAAAAAGCGGAGGGAAAAGGGTAGCCGGGCTGTTCCTAGGGGATCAAAGCCGCATTCGTAGGGGGAAAGTTTTTCGTGGTCGGGGAGCATTTGAGGGAGCCAGAATGAGACGGTAGCTAGGATGGTGGCGAGAAGGAGGCAAATTAGCACCACTGTTAGGAGGAGGTTCATTATCTTTCCTTGGATTTTAACCAAGACCTTATGATTGGAAGTCACCTATACTCATGTTAGTACTAGAAAGATCTTGGGACGGGGTTAGTGTAGGAAGTAGGGTTTAGTTAGGATCCCCATCAGTAGATAAAGGCATAGAGGAAAAGTCAGACTACATCTACAAAGTGTCAGTATCAGGCAGCTGCTTCAAATCCAAAATGATGTTGGGTTGTAAAGTGAAATCAAACCTGTCGTAGAAGACAAACGGTAAGGAATGCGGAGCCGATAATTACATGGAGTCCATGAAAGCCTGTGGCCACAAAGAAAGTTGAGCCGTAGACGCTGTCTGCTAGTGTGAATGGGGCTTCGATGTATTCTATAATTTGCAGGATAGTGAAGAAATAGCCTAGAGTTACGGTCAGGGCTAGGGCTTTAATTGCTTCTTGTCGGTAGCCCTCAATAATGCTGTGGTGGGCTCAGGTGACTGTAATTCCTGAGGCTAAGAGGACGGCTGTGTTTAGAAGGGGCACCCCAAATGGGTCAAGGGTGGTGATTCCTGAGGGGGGCCAGATGCTTCCTAGTTCGGGGGAGGGAGCAAGGCTTGAGTGGAAGAAGGCTCAAAAGAAACCTGTGAAGAAGAGGACTTCTGATGTAATAAAAAGTCCTATGCCAAGTCGAAGCCCCACTTGGACTGGGAGGGTGTGGTGACCTTGATATGTTGCTTCACGAACAACATCTCGTCATCATTGGTATATTGTGAGGAGGAGAAGGACTAGTCCAAGGGACAGCAGAAGGATAGAGTCATGGTGAAACCAAACTACAAGGCCAGAGGTCATCAGAAGGGCGGCTACGGCCCCTGTAAGTGGCCATGGGCTAGGGTCTACTATGTGATATGGGTGGAGATGGTGGGCCATTAGATGTTTTCTTGTAGATAAAGGCTAAGAAGTAAGACGAAGACGTAAGCTTGGATGGCAGCTACTGCTACTTCTAGCAGGGTAAGAAGGAATAGAAGGGCGGCTGTAAGAATGGCCACAACAGGCAGAGTTTGGGCAAGAACAAAGACTGCTGTAGCAATAAGGTGAATTAAGAGATGTCCGGCTGTAAGGTTGGCTGTGAGCCGGACCCCTAGAGCCAGAGGTCGAATAAAGAGGCTAATGGTTTCAATAATAATAAGGACCGGGATTAGGGGCGTTGGGGTACCTTCTGGGAGCAGGTGGGCTAAAGTAGGGGTCGGTTGGTTTCGCATTCCGATTAGTACGGTTGCAAGTCATAGTGGTACAGCCAGGCCTATATTGAGGGAGAGTTGGGTGGTAGGTGTAAAGGTGTAGGGCAGTAGGCCTCCTATATTTAGTGAGAGGATAAAGATTATTAGGGAAGCGAAGAAGGCTGCTCACTTGTGGCCTGGCATGCTTAGGGGAAGGAGGAGTTGTTGTGTGAATCGGCCAATAAATCAGTTTTGAAGGGATAGTAGGCGGTTGTTTTGTCAGCGAGGCAGTGGATTAGGGAAGAATAGTCAGGGGATAATTAGGGCCACAACAATAAGGGGGATACATATAAGGGTGGGGCTCATAAATTGATCGAATAAGCTTAGGTTCATGGTCAGAGTCAGGTGCCTCGTTTTGCTTCTTGGGTATCTTGAAGGGTTGCTTCATTTGGAAATGTGTAGTCTAAAGTTTTCGGGAAGGCTACAGTTAAAAGTACTAGTCATGAGACGATGAAGATATAGAATCAGGGGGATGGATTTAGTTGAGGCATTCCGCTAAGGGTGGTCGGTAGTCACCTCGGCTTCAGCTTAAAAGGCTAACGCTAAATTCCTTCATAGCTTCTTAGCGAGTCTTCTTGCGCTTTTATTTGGGCTCAGTTTTGGAAATGTTCGAGAGGCACTGCTTCAACTACAATGGGCATAAAGCTATGATTTGCTCCGCAAATCTCAGAGCACTGACCATAAAATACGCCAGGTCGGGAGGAGGTAAATGTTGTTTGAATTAATCGGCCGGGTACGGCATCTATTTTAATCCCTAGTGAGGGGACAGCTCAGGAGTGGAGGACGTCTTCGGCGGAGATAAGTACACGGATGGGGGAGTCTACGGGAACTACCATTCGGTGGTCTGCCTCAAGGAGACGAAATTGGCCGGGCATGAGGTCTTGTGTTGGGACTATGTAGGAGTCGAAGGCAATATCTTGGAAGTCTGAGTACTCATAGCTTCAGTACCATTGGTGGCCAATTGCTTTTAGTGTAATATGTGGGTGGTTAACTTCGTCTATGAGGTAAAGAAGTCGTAGGGAGGGCAGGGCCAAGATAATAAGAATCACTGCTGGCAGAACGGTTCAGATAATTTCTACTTCTTGGGAGTCAAGGGTACGTTTATCGGTGAGGTTTGTGGCGACTATGGCTACAATAATGTATAGTACAAAGGCGCTAATAATAAAAATAATTACTATAGCGTGGTCGTGAAAGTAAATTAGTTCTTCTATGAAGGGTGAAGCTGCATCTTGTAAGCCTAGTTGGGAGGGGTGGGCCATGGCAATAGGCAAGACACGTGGGGGTTTAACCCACAATTTTTCCTTGACAAGGAAGAGTTATGATTTAACTAGAGTCTCAAGAAAGTGGCAGAGCGGTTTTGTGGCTGGCTTGAACCCAGTTCATGGGGGTTCAACTCCCTCCTTTCTCGTTAGTTTGTTCGAATTTGAACAAAGGCAGGTTGTTCGAATGTGTGGTAAGGGGGAGGGCAGCCGTGTAGCCACTCCACGTTTGTATGGGTTAGTTCTAGGGCAAGCACTTCTCGTTTAACTGCGAATGCCTCTCAGATAATGAAGAGGAACATAATTACTGCAACGAGGGAGACTAGGGAGCCGATGGATGAGATTGTATTTCATAGTGAATAAGCGTCTGGGTAGTCGGAGTATCGTCGAGGTATCCCGGCCAAGCCTAGGAAGTGCTGTGGGAAGAAGGTTAAGTTTACGCCTGTAAATATTACCCCGAAGTGAACTTTTGTTCATGTCTCATGTAGGGTATAACCTGTAAATAGTGGGAATCAATGAACAAACCCAGCAACGATGGCGAACACAGCCCCCATTGATAAAACGTAGTGGAAGTGGGCGACTACGTAGTAAGTGTCATGAAGGACGATGTCTAGGGAAGAGTTGGCTAGAATAATGCCGGTTAATCCTCCGACTGTAAATAGGAAAATAAAGCCTAGAGCTCATAGTAGAGGTGTTTCTCATTTGATGTCGCCTCCATGAATAGTGGCCAGCCAGCTGAAAACTTTTACGCCTGTTGGAATTGCAATAATTATTGTTGCAGAAGTGAAGTATGCTCGGGTATCAACGTCCATGCCTACTGTGAATATATGGTGGGCCCAAACGATGAATCCTAATAGGCCGATAGCTATTATTGCTCAGACCATGCCCATGTACCCGAAAGGTTCTTTTTTCCCACAGTAGTAAGCTACTACATGAGAGATAATGCCAAAGCCGGGGAGAATAAGGATATAAACTTCTGGGTGGCCAAAAAATCAGAACAGGTGTTGGTAGAGGACAGGATCGCCTCCGCCCGCAGGGTCAAAGAAGGCAGTGTTTAGGTTTCGGTCCGTTAGTAGCATGGTAATTCCAGCAGCTAGAACAGGGAGGGATAAGAGGAGCAGTACAGCTGTGACTAGGACGGCTCAGACGAATAGGGGCAGTTGGTATATTGAGGCAGAGGCTGGTTTTATGTTAAAAATTGTTGTAATAAAGTTGATGGCCCCAAGAATTGAGGACACCCCTGCCAGGTGAAGGGAGAAGATGGTTAAGTCAACGGATGCTCCTGCGTGGGCGAGGTTGCCTGCTAAAGGTGGGTAGACGGTCCAGCCGGTTCCTGCTCCGGCCTCTACCCCTGATGATGCCAGGAGGAGTAGGAAAGAGGGGGGGAGGAGTCAGAAGCTCATGTTGTTTATTCGAGGGAAGGCCATGTCGGGGGCGCCAATTATTAGAGGTACAAGTCAATTCCCGAAGCCTCCGATCATAATTGGTATTACTATAAAGAAAATCATCACAAAAGCATGTGCGGTGACGATAACATTATAAATCTGGTCGTCTCCTAGGAGTGCGCCAGGTTGGCTGAGCTCGGCACGGATTAGTAGGCTGAGGGCTGTCCCCACCATTCCGGCTCAGGCCCCGAAGATTAAATAAAGGGTGCCGATATCTTTGTGATTGGTTGAAAAAAATCAACGTGTAATTGCCACAGGTAAGATGGCTGAGGGGTAAGCGGCGGATTGTAGTCCCGCATACAGAGGTTTAAGTCCTCTTCTTATCAAGCTCTGCAGTGTTAGACACGTTAGATTGCAAATCTAAAAGCGCGGGTTAATCGCCTGCCTGGGCTTATATTTCGCCCGTTTTGAGAAGAGACCGGGCGAAAGGTAGATGGATGCTCGCTGGTTAGGGCGCTTAGCTGTTAACTAAGAATTTGCAGGATCAAGGCCTGCCCATCTAGAAAGGCTTTAGCTTAATTAAAGTGTCTGTTTTGCATGCAGAGGATGTGGATTAATGCTCCGCAAGTCTTATCAGGGACTGGGAGATTTTCACTCCCACTGAGGGCTTTGAAGGCCCTTGGTCTTGAATTATCCTAAGTCTCTTTATTATTGGGTGAGTATATAAGCGGCGGGGAGAAGAGGGATGGCGGAGATGGCGATTACGGATGTGACCGCTAGGGGCAGTGACAGCCGGGTAGGGTGAATCCGCCATGGGAGTAAACTAGCTACGTTGTTGGGGGAAATCGTAGACGCTATAGCGTAGAGGAGCCGAAGGTAGTAAGTCAAGCTCAGTAGGGTAACGAGTAAAGCTAATAGTGCTGGCGTAAGGTATCCTTGTTGGACTAGTTCTGATACTACAAGTAGTTTTGGAACAAATCCTGTTAGGGGTGGGAGTCCTGCCAGTGACAGGAATAAAATGGCGGCAATGGAAATGGTAAATGAGGTGCGGGATCAAGACGTAGAGAGCATGTTGATGCTTGTGGATTTATTAATCATAAGGAGTAGGAACACTGGGACTGCTACAGAAATGTAAATCAGGAGGACGGCTAGTGTAAGGAGTGGGAAATAGTTAAGGGCTAAAATCATTCAGCCAAGATGCCCGATTGACGAGTAGGCTAGAAGTTTACGGAGTTGTGTTTGGGTTATTCCGCCTCAGCCGCCTACTAGCATAGAAATTAGTCCTAGTAAAACGAGGAGATTAGGGTTGTGGGGCAGTAATTGGATAAGAACGGCGAAAGGGGCAAGCTTTTGTCAGGTGGCTAGAATTATGGCAGTAGGTAGTTCTAGGGCTTGAAGAACCTCTGGAACTCATGCGTGGAAGGGAGCGAGGCCGATTTTCATTGCGAGTGCACAGAAACAGAGTGTGGATGTGAAAGGGTGAAGAAAATGGAATGAGTTTCATTGATAAGAGTATCAGATGTTAACAAGGGCGGCGAACAGGAAGACTGCAGCTGCGGTAGCTTGAATAATAAAGTATTTAGTGGTTGCTTCAACGGCTCGGGGGTGGCGGTGCTGTATCATCAGTGGTAGTATTGCGAGCATGTTAAGCTCGAGGCCTATTCAGGCAAGTAGCAAATTGGAACTGGTGAATACAATGGCCGTTCCAAGGCCGACGAGGAATAATAGGGAGTAGATGACAAGAGGATGCACCATTAACAGAAATAGGATTTTAACCTATATGGTTGGGGTATGGGCCCAAAAACTTAATTAGCTGATTCTGCTAGGAAGTGGTGTAGTGGGAGCACTAAGAGTTTTGATCTCTTCAGTAAGGGTTCGAATCCCTTTTTTCTATAGGAATTGGGAGGATTTTAACCTCCATGTTTCACTCTATCAAAGTGGCCCTATGATTCAGGCACAATTCCAGATTTTATATTTGGGGAGGCAGGCCTGCGAAAGCGATTGGCAGGGCGAGGTGTCAAATGACTAGGGCAAGGGTAATGGGGAGAAAGTTTTTTCAGATTAAGTGCATTAGCTGATCATACCGGAATCGGGGGTAGGAAGCTCGGACTCAGAGAAAAACAATGGACAGGAGGGCTGCTTTGGCTATCAGGTTAACAGTTGTCAGTTCTGGGAGGGCTGGGGTGTAGTAGGCCCCTAAAAAAAGCATGGCAGATAGGGTATTTATAAATAGAATGTTGGCATACTCTGCAAGGAAAAATAGGGCGAATGGACCGCCTGCGTATTCAACGTTAAATCCTGAGACCAGCTCTGACTCTCCTTCGGTCAGGTCAAATGGAGCACGGTTAGTTTCGGCTAGTGTTGAGATGTACCACATAGCGGCTAGGGGCCATGCGGGTAGAATGAGCCAGATGCTTTCTTGAGCAATGTTGAAGGTTTGTAGGGTAAACCCGCCTGCGAAGACAACTACGTTTAGTAGGATGAGGCCAAGGCTGACTTCATAAGAAATAGTTTGGGCAACTGCCCGTAAAGCTCCAATTAGGGCATATTTTGAGTTGGATGCTCAGCCTGAGCCAAGAATGGAATAGACTGCTAGGCTAGAGAGGGCAAGAATAAATAGGACCCCTAAATTGATGTCAATGACTGGGTGGGGCATAGGCATGGGGGCTCAAAGTACTAGGGCTAGGGTGAGGGCTAGTATTGGTGCAATTAAAAAAAGGACTGGGGAGGAGGTTGAGGGTCGGACTGGCTCTTTAATGAATAGTTTTACGCCATCGGCGATGGGTTGGAGAAGCCCATAAGGCCCAACGATGTTAGGGCCCTTGCGTAATTGTATATAGCCCAAGACTTTTCGTTCAATTAATGTAAGGAATGCTACGGCTAGGAGGACGGGGATAATGTAGGCAAGGGGATTTAGTAGGTGCGTAAGGAGGTGTGAAAACATAGCTGGGGAGAGGATTTGAACCTCTGTAAAAAGGGTTTAGATCTTTTGCAGTGGCCGTACTCTGCCACCCCAGCTGTTACCGGGCTCTTCGGTATCGGTGGATGCCCTCCTTTGTCTAATTTAGATGGTTTCATTAGGTTGGAGGGGGGCGTGCTTTGTAGTAGGGGCCCCTACTTTTCGGTCCTTTCGTACTAGAAAAGATTGCGTCATAGATAGAAACTGACCTGGATTGCTCCGGTCTGAACTCAGATCACGTAGGACTTTAATCGTTGAACAAACGAACCCTTAATAGCGGCTGCACCATTAGGATGTCCTGATCCAACATCGAGGTCGTAAACCCCCTTGTTGATATGGGCTCTAAAAGGGGATTGCGCTGTTATCCCTGGGGTAACTTGGTCCGTTGATCGGCGTTGCCGGATCATTTCTGGTCAGAAGTTCTGCTAGTTAGAGTGGTGGCTCTTGGTTTTGGGAGCGGAGAAAGAAAGAAATATGGGATTAAGCTCCCAGTCCGCGTGGGGGGTATTTAGTTCCCCATGGTCGCCCCAACCGAAGACGGAGGAACAGGGTCTTATTAGTTTGGTGCCCTTTATTTTGGGGTTAGTGACATAGTCTGTCTTGCGTCTAAAGCTCCACAGGGTCTTCTCGTCTTATGTAATTATCCCCGCTTCTGCACGGGGAGATCAATTTCACTGACTTGAAAAAGGAGACAGTTAAGCCCTCGTCTTGCCATTCATACAGGTCTCCATTTAAAAGACAAGTGATTACGCTACCTTCGCACGGTCAGAATACCGCGGCCGTTGAACTTGGGTTGTCACTGGGCAGGCAGGACCTCTTATTCTTGTGTAGCAAGAGGCGATGTTTTTGGTAAACAGGCGAGGCTTAGTTAGTGTTTGCCGAGTTCCTTCTTTTTCTTTTAGTCTTTCCCTGGATTGCACGTCGGTGTAGATTTAACGGGGTTAATGTTGTGGGTGGTTTTCTAGTTTCTTAAATTCATACCAACTTCCCTCTTTGTTTGGGGCCGGTTAATTTTCGGTGGGGGGTTCGTTCCGATGTACACGTGTGCTGGGAGAGGGGCGTAGTTGGCCCATCTTGTTACTCATATTAGCATAATCACACCCATGGGGGCATGGGGCGGCCTGATAAAGTTAGGGGGATAAGATAAAATTATCGGAATTAAAGGAGTGGGGTTTGTACGAGCTTAAACGCTTTCTGTGGTGGTGGCTGCTTTCAAGCCAACTAAGACGGAGATCCTTTAGAATACTATGATCTTTACCCTCCTGAAAGAGTTGTGTCTCTGGTCAAAGGAGCTGTACCCCCTTTGACTAACTCTTAAAGTTTCTTGAAGTATGTCTATACAATTTTGAGGTTGTTTCGAGTGAAGAATCTTTTAAGGCTGAACTTTTATCCGGCTCTCAGGCAACCAGCTATAACCAGGTTCGGTAGGTCTGTCACCCCTACTCAAAGCTCTTCCCACTCTTTTGCCACAGAGACGGGTTTGCCCTATATACTAGGCTGTCTTGGAGTAGCTCACCCGGTTTCGGGGCTTTAAACTAAAGTTCTCTTTGCTTAATTGTACTAGCTAAATCATGATGCAAAAGGTACAAGGGTTTATCTCTGCTTTTTATGGCTTAACTGGTCTCTTTCATCTCTCTTTCAGCATTCCCTTGCGGTACTTTCTCTATCGCTCCCTGGGTTCCTTTTCTATCGCCTATACTAGGGAAAAGAATGGTTTAGTCAAGTTGAATTTACATGCATGTTGGGTTAGTGAAATTTATTTGTTGAAGTTATGGGCGGAGCTAGCTGATTGGCGTCAGGGCGGTCCGGTTTGCACGGACGATTTCTCAGTGTAAGGGAGATGCTATCCTAGTTTAGCTACACTCTGGTTGTTACTCCAAGCACACCTTCCGGTACGCTTACCATGTTACGACTTTCCTCTCCTGTAGGGTTTAGACGTAGGTTTATGTAAATTAAGTGTGTGGGGGCCGGAGAGGGCGACGGGCGGTGTGTACGCGCTTTAGGGCCAATTTCAGCGGAACACTCTACTTTCCGCTTACTACTAAATCCACCTTCAGCTGCATGTTTCAATGCAACATCCGTGTTCGCTACTGTTAGCGAATGTAGCCCATTTCTTCCCCTCTCATTCGCTACACCTCGACCTGACGTTTTGGGCAGTGCCAATTTTGCTCACTTTTATCTCCTTCACAGGGTAAGCTGACGACGGCGGTATATAGGCGGAAAGGGGCAAGAGAGGGTGAGGTTGAACGGGGGTTATCGGTTCTAGAACAGGCTCCTCTAGGGGGATATAAAGCACCGCCAAGTCCTTTGGGTTTTAAACTGACGTTCGTAATACCCGGGCGGATGTGGGGTGTAGTGCCACAGTCATTGTTTAGGGCTAAGCATAGTGGGGTATCTAATCCCAGTTTGTTCCTTAGCTTTCGTGGGTTCAGGGTGAATAAAGCCACTTTCGTTGTTGATCTTCTTACTTTCGTGTGCGTATAACAGCTTTGTAAGCGTTCGGCTTTAGTTTAATAGAATTCCCTAACCACCCTTTACGCCGTGGACTGTCAACTTGGGCCCCTCGTATAACCGCGGTGGCTGGCACGAGTTTTACCGGCCCTTATTAGCTTTAACTAAGTCAAGTTTTCACTCATGGCTTAATGTTTATCACTGCTGACTACCCTTGGGGGTGTGGCTAAGCAAGGCGTCGTGGGCTAAAATATTGTGCCTGATACCAGCTCCCGGCCTCCGGTCGGGAGGCCAATGGGCAATCCTCACGGGGGTGCGGAGACTTGCATGTGTAAGTCAAGCTAAAGCTGACAGTAAAGTCAGGACCAAGCCTTTGTGCTTACAGGGGTTTATCAGGCCCCATCTTGACAGCTTCAGTGTCATGCTTTGGTTAAGCTATGTCAGC